ACAAAAATTGCGTTTTCATTATGGTCTGACGGAGCGACAATTACTTAGATATGTTCGTATCGCTGGAAAAGCCAAAGGGTCAACGGGTCAGGTTTTACTACAACTACTTGAGATGCGTTTGGATAACATCCTTTTTCGATTGGGTATGGCTTCGACCATTCCTGGAGCCAGGCAATTAGTTAACCATAGACATATTTTAGTTAATGGTCGTATAGTGGATATCCCAAGTTATCGCTGCAAACCCCGAGATATTATTACTACGAGGGATGAACAAAGATCCAGAGCTCTGATTCAGAATTCTATTGATTCATCTCCCCGAGAGGAATTGGCAAAACATTTGACTTTGAACTTATCCCAATATAAAGGATTAGTAAATCAAATAATAGATAGTAAATGGGTCGGTTTGAAAATCAATGAGTTGCTAGTCGTAGAATATTATTCCCGTCAGACTTGAACCTAACTAAAATAACAAAGCTTCGGACAATTCCCCCCCCCCCCACTTTTTTTATCGCCAAACTAAAGTAAATAAAAGGGGGTTTGATCCGTATTTTTCTCCCATTCACGTATCACAAATAGATCGGCAGTGAGATTTTCATTCCTTTCCACCCTTTCCAGTCTATTCCGTACTACAAGTAATTAGGAATAGAGAATCGAATCTCTATCAAATAAAGGTCTTACTGTTGGAATAATGGTATCAATTGTTATTTGATTTAATACATTGCGGTTAGTAACCTTGGTGAATTAGGTGAAAGTACGGAAAGAGAGGGATTCGAACCCTCGGTAAACAAAAGTCTACATAGCAGTTCCAATGCTACGCCTTGAACCACTCGGCCATCTCTCCCACATAATCTTATGATTATTACCCAGAAACTGAGTGAATAGCGAGTCATTCATATTATTGCAATACAGGTAAACCGATCAATTCCATTATAAATAGAAAACTTTTCGTTAAAGAAATATTTTTGGCGATAAAAAAAAAAACTTCTCTAGTTATCCTAATCTGTAGGAAAAATTCCTTGATTCCTCAACTTCGATAAAATAGGAATAATTGGTATACTACTCAATTGGAATGAAATCCAATCGGATCGGATTCCAATATAGATTTCCTATCTATCCCTGTTCAAAAGGGGACAATTTGAGCGGAAGGTCCACATCTTTTTAGAATTAGTCTGTTTTTATGTGATTTCGTACTGTACAATTCCTTTGTTTGTGGGATCATTTTCCCTCGAGGGGAATGAGAAGAATTATCGAATGGATTGTTAACTATGCCTAGATCTCGGATAAATGGAAATTTTATTGATAAGACCTCTTCAATTGTAGCCAATATCTTATTACGAATAATTCCGACAACTTCAGGAGAAAAAGAGGCATTTACCTATTATAGAGATGGTGCGATTTGATTTTTTTTTTTATTATTTATTCTCAGTCTTACGAGAAAGAGGCATGATTCGGGATACAAAGAAAAAAGATTCTTGAAATAAACCTACGCTTGATGAAGGTGAAGTTAGTTTGGAGATAGAACAATTCCTTCTGTCGTGTATCCCGATTGATGCAGCCTCAGATGCTTCAATTGTCGATTCTAGTATTGAGCGAAAGGTTACACCTATGGGTTCTGTATTGCAGGTCAATCCTACTCCACTAATACCAATAGGCCGCATAGGGAAAGAAACACTACACCTAGGAATCAACAACACGAAAACTTTGTTATAAATTACTCCTTTTCCTTATCGGGATTGGGACTAACAAGAATGGTTGGGACAACAAACATCCATCTCGTTCGTACCCTGGATACCCGTATAACCATCAAAGATCGTTGAAGTGACTAATTCCTGGAAATAGAGGGCGTTGAGGACAAAGAAATTGTTGGAGGTACCATTTCTATTTAGCACCAACACGCTTGTTGTTAAGAAAAGACAGACCTCTTGCAGGAAGGCTGGCTAGAGATTTCTTGTAAAAACACCAGCCCCTCTCAGTTCATAATAAGAATAAGAATATTTCAATCTTTTTTGTTTGATTCCAGGGGTTATTCCCCTTATTACTATGCACAGAAGGGAGGAGCCGTATGAGATGAAAATCTCACGTACGGTTCTGGAACGGAGATTCTTTGAATGGAATGAACGACCGTAACGGATGTCAGCTCAATCCGAAGGAAATTATGCGGAAGCTTTACAAAATTATTATGAAGCTATGCGACCAGAAATTGATCCCTATGATCGAAGTTATATACTCTATAACATAGGCCTTATCCACACAAGCAACGGAGAACATACGAAGGCTTTGGAATATTATTTCCGAGCACTCGAACGAAACCCATTCTTACCACAAGCTTTTAATAATATGGCCGTGATCTGTCATTACGTGCGACTATCTCCACTATAGAAAGAAGGAAAGAAAGATCAAATCCGCTAGTAAATACTAGAAACAAAATAGGCTTTCTACATATGCATCGTCAAAAAGCAACGATTTTTATCAGCTGTAGCAAAGAAAGAGACTTCATAGG